CCATTTCGTCGTCCAGTAGCTACAACCGTCTTTTTGATTGGTACTGCAGTAGCCCTTTGGTTGGGTATTGGAGCAACATTACCTATTGATAAATCTCTAACTTTAGGTCTTTTTCAAATTGATTCCACCGTGAAATAAAATATCACAACGTATCTTTCTAGGGAAGTGAATCTTCCCTAGATACGTTTATTCCAGTCAATTCTGAATCTATTTCTTAGGTAAATCAATTACGAAATGTTTTTGTATAATGACCAATATCTGTTTTACATCTTCTATGCGAAAATGTTCAATTTTCATAAGATCTTCTTGACTCTTATTCAAAAGGTCTAATAATGTATGTATATTGGACCTTTTGAGGCAATTATAGGTCCTCGAAGGCAATTTTAATTGGTCAATAAAAAAACATTTCAATTCGATTTCTTTTTTTTTTCTTAGTTTATCCAATCCATCATGAAAAGTGAAAAAGGGTAAACTAACCCTATTTTGATTGTCCTCTACATTTTTATCTTGTTCTTCTGCATGTAGAAACGGAATAAATAAATCAATCAAATTACGGGAGGCTTCGTAAAGGGCTTCTTTAGGAGTTAAACTTCCATTCGTCCATATTTCGAGAAAAAGTATCTCTTGTTTTTCATTCCCATTACTATAAGAATGAATACTATGATTTGCATTTCGAACAGGCATGAATACAGCATTTATTGGATAACTTCCTTCTTCAGCGTTATTTGGTGTTTTCATACGATATCCTCGATTACTCTCGATTTGTAATCCAATACAAAAATCAATTGGTTCCGTCAGGCTAGCTATATGCTGTGTAGTATCAACGATTTCCACAGAAGGTGGTGAGATGATGTCTTGAGCAGTTACATATCCAGGACCCTTGACGCAAATAGATGCGTCGCGAGTTCCATACAGATTACTTTTCAATACAATTTCTTTCAAATTCATTAAAATTTCATGTACGGATTCTTCAATACCTTCTATGGTAGAATATTCATGTGGTATCTTTTCAGATTTTGCGCGTGTAATACATGTTCCTTCTATTTCTCCAAGCAAAGCCCTTCGCATCGCAATGCCTATTGTATCAGCTTGACCTTTCATAAGCGGAGACAGAATAAAACGTCCATAATAAAAACGCTTACTGTCTTCTCTTGATTCAACACACTTCCACTGTAGTGTCCGAGTAGATACTGCTACTTCTTCTCGAAACATAGTCATATTATTTGATCCGATCATTTAATCATTTCTTTCTCTTGAAATTCGTTCAATTCTCAATTCTTATTTCTATATACGCCTTTTTTTTGGAGGCCTACACCCATTATGTGGCATAGGGGTTACGTCTCTGACAAAACTTAATAGTATACCACTTCTACGAATGGCTCGTAGTGCTGCATCTCTTCCAAGACCAGGACCCTTTATCATAACTTCTGCTCGTTGCATACCCTGATCTACTACTGTACGAATAGCGTTTGCGGCTGCGGTTTGGGCAGCAAACGGCGTCCCTCTTCTTGTGCCCTTGAAGCCGCAAGTACCGGCGGAGGACCAAGAAACAACCCTTCCCCGTATATCTGTGATTGTTACAATGGTATTGTTGAAACTTGCTTGAACATGAATAACCCCTTTTGGTATTCGACGTCCAGTCTTACGTGAACTAATGCGCCCACTCCTACGTGAGCCAATTCTTGTTATGGTTTTTGTCATATTTTATCATCTCCTAAATATGAGTCAGAAATATACGTATATTTTATTTTCATGTCAAAATGGTTCCTTTATTTGTTTGTGTATTGAGTCCTTTGGAGAGTCTCTTAAAAAAAAAATTATCCCTGTCTCTGTTTATGCCTCGGGTTGAAACAAATTACTATAATTCGTCCCCGCCTGCGGATCAGTCGACATTTTTCACAAATTTTACGAACGGACGCCCTAATTTTCATATTTGTTTCTCCTTAATTTTATTAAAATTTGGAATCTACTCCTTCGAAGAAAAGAAAATAAGTCTCTTGAAATTTTGAACCCCCGATTGTATCCGAACGAGAGGAATGTTGAAAAGTCACTACGAACCCGAAACATACCATTGGAAAGTGATTCAGTAATTAAACCTTCATGAATCCATTTTTGTTCTTTCATTCCAGGTAACCCCTTTTATTATCAACTCATGGAGTAGGAGTGATATTAGACAACCCTTCCTCTTTTTTCAAAAAAAAAAAGGAAGTTTTCCTACGGATGCAATTCGTAGATCATAAAGATCACCATATATATAACAAAATTTCTCCCCCGATTCCTTCTAGTCGAGCCTCTCGGTCTGTCATTATACCTCGAGAAGTCGAAAGAATTACAATACCCATTCCTCCTAAAATCCTAGGAATTCGTTGATGGTTGGAATAGATTCGTAGGCCGGGTCGGCTGATACGTTTTAAAACAGTTCTATATGGCCCTTTTCTATTCCTTCTATGTCGCAGAGTTGAAACCAAGAAATATTTCTTGCTTACTCGATGTTTTCTCACATTTTCGATAAAGCCTTCGCGTAGAAGTATTTTAACAATGTTTTCAGTGATATTTGTAGATGCTATTCGAACCGTTCCTTTTTTATCCATGTCAGCATTTCGTATAGAAGTTATTATTTCGGCAATAGTGTCCCTACCCATGATGAACTATAATTATTGGTGCCTCCGGGTTTTTATATAATCAGCATGCTCTACTCTTTTTTTTTTCATGAATTATTAAAGGTATATGCGTGAGAAACAATCTACTAATGCATTCTACTAATTAATGGAATCTAATTCAGTTCAGATATCTTACTATGAACCTCCCTTTTTTTATGTTTTATTATGTTTTCATCTATTAGTATTTATTTAGAATCTATTTATAATACCTCAGGAGCTAATGAGACTATTTTAGTAAAATTCAACTGTCTCAATTCCCGAGCGATCGCACCAAAAACTCGAGTTCCTTTGGGATTTCCTTCTTGATCAATGACAACTGCTGCATTGTCATCATATTGTATTATCATACCATTGTCACGTTTGAGTTCTTTACATGTACGTACAATTACAGCTCTGATCACTTCTGATCTTTGTAGAGGCATATTGGGAACTGCTTCTTTGATTACAGCAACAATAACGTCACCAATATGAGCATATCGGCGATTACTAGCTCCTATGATTCGAATACACATTAATTCTCTAGCCCCGCTGTTGTCCGCTACATTTAAATAGGTCTGAGGTTGAATCATATCATTCTTATTATTTTTCTCTTTTTTCTTTCAATGCTAACTAACTAAAGGGCGAAGAAAAAAAGAAGAAAGATTGTTTGTCCAGAAATAAAAAAACTGCGGTTTTTTCATCACAAGGCCCCTTTCCTTTCGTTCCATATCCCTATCCCGCAATAACGAATTGAGTTCGTATAGGCATTTTGGACGCAGCTATAGAAATAGCTTCTCTGGCTACAATTTCTGATACTCCACCCATTTCATAAAGTATTCGACCCGGTTTAACGACGGATACCCAATATTCGGGAGATCCTTTCCCCGAACCCATACGTGTTTCGGTAGGCCTTACTGTAACAGGTTTGTCTGGAAATATACGTACCCATATTTTTCCACCACGACGCGCATATCGTGCCATGGCTCGTCGCCCCGCTTCTATTTGTCTAGATGTGATCCAAGCGGGTTCAAGTGCCTGAAGGGCGTATCCGCCGAAACAAATTCGATTGCCTCGATAAGATATTCCCTTCATTCTTCCTCTATGTTGTTTACGAAATCTGGTTCTTTTGGGGTTATAGTTGATGGTTGTTTCTCAATGCCATCTCTACTGCAGAACTGGACATGAGAGTTTCTTCTCATCCAGCTCCTCGCGAATGAAACGATTAAATAATATTGTATATATTTTGAATTGAATGAATAATGAATCATGGAATTTTTTGAGATATAATCTGTCACGTACACGTAGGAATAAAATAAAATGATAAATTCCATTTTATAATTAATGAATCTTCATTTATTTTGACCTTTATTTTATTTATTTTTATTGAATTGCCCAAAACTTAGCAATCCAGTAAGGCTTTCGCGGGCGAATATTTGCTCTTTCAACATCCCTTTCATTCGTAGGGGCGTTCCATGACCTATCAGAATAAATGAATTGGTTCTTGGCTCGTTCCGCCATCCCACCCAATGAATCATTAGGATTCGTTTTCAAGGGAATCTTCCTCAGTCACAGGTTCTGTCGTTCCCATCGCTTCTCGATTAATGACTAGGCCCGAACTCTGCAATGGAGCTCCTAATAAAATTTGTTCCTGAATCAATCTTCTCAGTCTTTATTGACTCGGCGCTCTTTATTCTTTTTTATTTTTCGTATAAATTGTATTCATATTCATCGAATCTAATTATTAATTATGGACGAATACATTAATGCTTTATTACATTGCCTTTTATAAGATAGTTCATAGACCATACATATTGGAATCATATATCATTACTATTCTTTTTCTTTCTTTCTCTCACCCCTCCATTTATCCATATCCCTTTGTTTTTGCTTCACAACCTTATAGATTGATTTTTCTTTTATGTAAAAAAAAATGCTTCAGTTGCTACAACAATATGATCAATACATCATATAGCGACTGGTTCCTTGGATCCAGATAATACGAAGCAATGAGCTGGTTATTAGTTATATAGTTATTAGTTCATACTAGGGGATGGCCCTTTGTTTTTTAATCCTAACCTAACTCTAAATAAAAAACCAACGAGTCACACACTAAGCATAGCAATTATATGGAGATGGAGTCAATCGAATTGTTATTCAACCCTATAGAATTAAGAATTCGAAAAAATTCTCATTTTTTTGATTGAACGGAAAAAAATGAACGAGTTTGTGATTTTTTATTCAATTGCCGGATGGATGGAACAGAAAGACAACGAAAGGCCCATTATTCCTCGTCTGCAAATATCCAAATTTTGATTCCTAATGCCCCATAGATAGTTCGAACTGTATAGGAACAATAATCAA